CGAATAAGTACATTAATAGAATTATTCGATCTAAGAGGTATAAGAAGTACAAGTACTCTGTGTCAGAATTGAAGTACCTTGTGTCAGAATTGAAGTACTTTGTTTTAGACTTGATAGATTCTATGGATCGAATCTTTAGTATTCTCTTATTTATTAGCTGTGTCTACTCTTTAGGCAGAATGCCGTCACCCATTTTTAGTAGGAAACTGCACGAAACCTCAAAAACGACAGAAAGGGGGCGAAGTGAGAAAGAAAGAGATGTAGAAATAGAAACAACTTTCGAAACGAAGGGGACTAAACAGGAACAAGAGGGATTCACCGAAGAAGATTCTTCTCCTTCCCTTTTTTCGGAAGAAAGGGAGGATCCGGACAAAATCGATGAAACGGAAAGGATCCGAGTGAATGGAAAGGACAAAACAAAGGATGAATTCCACTTTCACTTAAAAGAAGAAGATAAAGACCCCTTCTGGTTTGAAAAACCCCCTGTAAGTCTTCTTTTCGACTATAAACGATGGAATCGTCCATTGCGATATATAAAAAATTATCGATTCGAACATACTGTAAGAAATGAAATGTCACAATATTTTTTTTATACATGTCAAAGTGATGGAAAACGAAGAATTTCTTTTACATATCCATACAGTTTATCGGCTTTTTTTGAAATGCTACGACAAAAAATGTATTTTTATTTTTTTACAACAAAAAAATGCGTCTGTGATGAACTGGATAAATTCTTCTATGATGAACTGCATAATTATTCTTGTTGGATTTATACCAACGAAAAAAAATGGAGGAACCTAGGGAACGAGTTTAGAGATAGAATGGAAGCCCTAGACAGAGGATCTCCTTATCTGGATGTACTCGAAAAAAAGACTCGATTATGCAATAATAAAACTAAAGAAGAATACTTGCCTAAAATATATGATCCTCTCTTAAACGGATCCTATCGGGGAATAATTAAAAAATTTTATTTACCTTCAATCCTAAATGAAACTGCAGTCAAAAATTCGATAGAGACAAATTTTCTAAATAAACTCAATAAAGTTCATAGTATCCTTCTTTTTACGGGTAAGGAACTTAATGTTCATAATTTTGAAGAATTGTACCAGAAATTGGAAGGGAAAATAGCTACATTGGAAGAGAATTTGGTCCAGAAATTGGACCAGAAATTGGAAGAGAAATTGGGACAGAAAATATATACATTGGATAAAAAATCATTAGCAAGAGAATTGAGTCTTTTAATCGATGAATTTGCTGAAGAATCAACATCAAATTTGAAAGGAATTTCTTTATTTCCGGAACAAATACGAATTGATTCAGAAGATCCAGAAAAAGTTTTGAAATTTTTAATCGAAAGAGTCATAATTGATCCCATCATTCAAACAATATGCGATACAGCCATAATTCCTCCCATGGAAAAAACAACTCGAAAAAAATCGATTGGAATAAATAAAAAAGTCCCCCGATGGTCATACAAATTATTCAGCGAGGTAGAACAACTCGGAAAAACAGCAACAACGGAAGAGGGGGAAGAATGGATAATAGATCATCAAATTCGCTCGAGGAAAGCGAAACGTATAGTTCTTTTTACGCGGGGTCCAGAGAATGCCGACCCTAGTATCAAAACGAAGCCTGATGAAAAAGAAGAAGTGTATATGATAGATTATCCCTATGAAGCGGATTTTCGTCGAGACATAATCACAGGCTCTATGCGTGTTCAAAGACGTAAAACCCTTACGGGGAAAATGTTTCCCTTATATCCGTATTCCCCACTTTTTTTCGACAGAGTAGGATTTTCTTGGGATGTTCTTTTCGAACCATTCATATTATCAGTAATTGAGATTTCCGACCTAATACAAGACATTTTTAGAAAGGGTATAAAAGGAAGCGTAGCAAAAAGAATAAAGAGGTTGAAAAAACAAAAAAAAATATACATGGAGGAAAACAAAAGCTACGAAGAAATTAAAAAAGAAGTCAATGAAATGGAAAAGGGGCGGGACGGGCAGACGGAAATGGAACGAATAGAAAGGACACGAGAAAGAATATCAGACCTCTATGATATCCTTATTTATGCTCATGGAATAAGAGCTTTTATTTTACTAATTCAGTCGAGGCTTAGACAATCTATTGTATTACCTTCATTGATACTAGCTAAAAAGATTGTCCGTTTCTTATTACGCCAAGAGTCCGAGTGGGAGCAGGATATAAGGGAGATGAATAAAGAGGTGTATGTTATATGCACCTATAATGGTATGCCATTACTAGAACCAGGAAGAAACAGAATTTTTCCTAAAAACTGGGCCACAGAGGGTATACAAATAATGATACGATTTCCTTTCCGTCTGAAACCTTGGCACCGATCTAAGATACGACCTTCTCGTAGGGATCCAAATCCAAAGCAGGAAAGTCCTGCTGCTTTTTTAACGATTTGGGGACTGGAAACTGACCGTCCTTTTGGTTCTCCTCTCGTAGGACTTGGTATTTTGTTTTGTTATTATTTTGGACCCCCTTTGAAAAAACTCCAAAAAACAATTCTAAAATGGAGTTTTCGAGTTCTAAAAAGTTTCAAAGAAAGAACCCAATTTTTGTTTCTAAAGGTCCAAAAAGAACCAAAAAAATGGAGAGAGGATTCGAGTGAAATAAAAAAAGATTCTATAATCAATAATCAGATTATTCATGAATCAGCCATTCAAACCCGATCTATGGATTGGATAAATTATTCACTGACAGAAATAAAAATGAAAGATCTGACTGATAGAACAAGCACAATCAGAAATCAAATAGAAAGAATTACAAAAGACAAGAAAAATGGATTTCGAACTCTAACGATAAATATTAGTCCTAACAAAACAAGTTATGGTGCTCAAAAATTAGCACCACTAAAAAAGACTTTTCAGATATTAAAAAGAAGAAATGATCGATTAATCCGTAAATCACATTATTTTATAAAATGGATCGTGGAAAGGATATACACGGATATCCTTCTAGAGAGCTTTCCATATATCATTAATCGTCTTACTAATAGTCTTTATAGGCCCATGATCATTATAAAACTTTTTCGTAAATTCAAAAAAAAATCGATTTTTGATACAAAAGATAAAAAGATAATTGAGCGTATTTCAACTATACAAAAAAAACTTTCACCTTCTCGTATTCGTCATAAGATTCAGACGAAGTCGGCGGTTTCTTTTAAATTATCCCTAGTGTCACAGGCCTATGTATTTTACAAATTATCACAAACCCAGGTTATTAACTTGTATAAGTTAAGATCTGTCCTTCAATATGACGGAGCATCTTTATTTCTTAAGAATGAAATAAAAGATTCTTTTCGAAGACAAGGAATAATTTCTTCCGAATTAAAGCATAAGAAACTTCAGAATTCTGGAATGAATCAATGGAAAAATTGGTTAAAGAGTCATTATCCGTACGATTTATCTGAGCTAAAATGGTCTAAATTAGTACCGCAAAAATGGCGAAATAGAGTCAATCAACATTGTAGGGTTGAAAATCCAAATTTAATCAAACGGGATTCATCTGAAAGAGAGGAAAAGGTTTCGTTATTGCTAAATAAAAACGATCATTTTCAAAAAATGTATAGATATGATCTTTTAGCATATCAATCGATTTATTATGAAGATAAGAAGGACTCATATAATTACAACATACATAAACCGAAATTTGTTGATATGGGGGGGAGTATCCCTATTACTAATTTTATAAGAAAAGATTATTTTATGTATATAAAAAATCCAGATAGAAAATATTTTGATACGAAAGGTCTTTTTTATCTCAAAATTAATAAAGATAAAGAAATCAACCCATCCAATCAAAAAAAGAAAAGAAACCCTTTTGATTGGATGGGAATGAATGAAGAAAGACTAAATCGTCCTGTATCGAAGCCGATACCTTGGTTATTCCCACAATTAGAGTTATTTTTTAATGTATATAAAATGAAACCCGGGTTTATACCAATTCATTCACTTCTTTTTCATTTTAATGAAGATGTTAGTCAAAATCAAAATATCACTAAAAAGAAAAAAGGGGATCTTATACTATCAAATGAAAAAGAAAAAAAATCTTTTGAATTAGAGAATCAAGAAGAAAAAAAAACCATAGGTCAAAGAGATCTCGCATCAGATGCCCAAAACCGAGGGAACCCCGAATCTGTTCTCTCAAACCGACAAAAATTTATGGAAGAACTTTATACGAAATCAGATATGAAAATGGGTAAAACGAAAAATCAACCCAAAAGCATTTGGACTTGGGAAATAGACTTAGATGCGTTCATGAAAGGATCTTTTGCTTTGCAATTGAAATGGCTGCTGAGTCCTTTGACTATGGAATTATTCGATTATGCGCTGTCCGTACTTGAATGGGAAAAGGAAAGCAGAATGACAACAAAGTTTGGTTTCGGCTTTATTAAGAAGGAGGAGTTAACTCTGGATCCAATGCTAATCCGGGATTTGAATCTTTCAAAAATCCTAAAAGAGGGAATATTTATTATCGAACCAGTTCGTATACCTGTAAAACATAATGTAGAATTTATTATGTATCAAACCATAAGGATTTCTTTGGTTCATGAGATTAAACAAAAAAAGAATCAAAAAAGATACAGAGAAAATATGGATAAGAATCATTTTGAGGAATCGATTGCAAGACATCAAATGATGACGAAAAATAGAAACAAAAATCATTATGATTTGCTTGTTCCTGAAAATATTTTATCGTCTAGACGGCGTAGAGAATTGAGAATTCTAATTTGTTTCAACTCAAGGAATAGTAATTGTGTGGATAAAAATGCAGTATTTTGCAATGGGAACAAGGTAAAAACCTGTGGTCAATTTTTGGATGAAAGCAAAGATCTTGATAGAGATAAAATGAAATTAATTAAATTAAAATTCTTTCTTTGGCCCAATTATCGATTAGAAGATTTAGCTTGTATGAATCGCTATTGGTTTGATACTAATAATGGTAGTCGTTTCAGTATATTAAGGATACAT